AAGTTGCAATTGGTCAAATGATATGACCAAGTTACATATAAAAAACGAATACCTATAATAGGAAAATGCAAATGTAAATTATTATTACGATAATTTATACTCATAGAGCAAGGATAAAAAATTACGCAAAAAAGGGTACTTGATGCTAATATGAATTATAGGATTAACTAAGGTCATCGGTCTAATGAAATAATAACTCTTCATTTTAGTTTGTTTATTTCAACTCATTAACTAATTCATTATGGGATTGATTGTTTTCCATTTCAATCAAAACGATTTATTAGTAAACGTTAGAATATTATAGATCTAAAATGAGATTTTTTTATTTTATCGGGAAATGATAAAAAATGACTGAGAGATTTTTTTATCAAACCACGTATCCTTTAACAGATTTATTAATAGTCTCATTCGAATTTAACAATTGAATTTAGGTGTATTTTTTCCTCGAGTTTGACTAAAAAAAGACTCAAGTTTTTTATTAGGCAAAAGTTTACAATCCTTTGAGACATTTTATTACATGTAAATAAAGTATAGAATGATGAAAATCAAGGTCTTTTAGGTTCTTATTTATTTATTTTATTAAGTTTTATTTATATAACATAGCGGATTTTAAAGATAGAAATTTGAGAGATAAAGAACGAGAACTAAGAGTTCCAATCCAAAGATTTTTGGTTTTACAAATATTGTATTGTCTGGAATCAAAATTTTCTTATTTCGAGTAATTTTTGATACAATTTTCAGAGATCTTTCACATATCTATATTTATTTTTTATGAAGAGAATATTATTTAGAGAAAAAATAGATAATGAATAAGAAATAATAATTCGTTTTGAACAATAGATGTCTTTCACATCCAACTATAACAATGAGTAACTTCTTCATTTTTAAATGGCAGTTCCAAAAAAACGTACTTCTATATCAAAAAAGCGTATTCGTAAAAATATTTGGAAAAGGAAAGGATATTGGGCGGCGTTAAAAGCTTTGTCATTAGGGAAATCTCTTTCTACCGGGAATTCAAAAAGTTTTTTTGTACGACAAACAAATAAGTCCTAAAATATTGGAATAATCGGAATGGATTTTACTCGAAAAATTGGCTCAGTAATTTGTTAATATAAAATTCACAATTGGCAGTCCCTATTCTAATCAATATGAAATAGACCGGGTTTCAATCTTAATCTTCTAAGATGTCTAAAAGAATAATTCTTCTGTTTTCTCAATTCTAAAAAAAAAGAATAAAGAAAAAAATACAAGATTTTTTATTTATTTTTCGTATATTTTCACTCACATTGTGGTGGTGGGGAGTCTTATTTTCCCCATCGACCTTTACAATAATGAAAAATTTTTATCTTTCTTGAGAAGGGCAGATATAATATTTTTCGTTAAAATTAATGAATTGTTGAAACTAATTGATTCCATGTTAAAGTTAAAAAATTTTTCTTTTTTATAACTTTCTGACTTCTTAATTTATCGGAATTACTATATGGATTTCCGATATATCTCCAATTTTCAGCCCACTCAATAAAAGAACTTAATTGTTGAGATATTATGTACAAATAAGGTGGCAATTTGGAGTAATCCAAAATATGGCTATTTTGGATTCATTGAGAAAATTTATTTTTTGTTTCAAATTTATGAAATCAGATAAACGAGAAATAATTAAGTATCAATATGAAAACATTTTTTTTTCTATGGAGAGAATTCTCTAGTTGTAAAAGTTGGATTTTAGACTAGGATAAACTACGTCAAAGCCCTAAGATAAATAAACCGGACACCCTAAGAAACTAATGAACCTTGAAATTTACTTTTGAACTCATTTTTTTTATCAATTTTAATCTTTACTAAAAAACTTATTTGATTGAATTGACTTGTTCAATCTCGACGATTGAATATAAATAGGCTATTATGAGTTCGAGCAAGCCGCTATGGTGAAATCGGTAGACACGCTGCTCTTAGGAAGCAGTGCTAGAGCATCTCGGTTCGAGTCCGAGTGGCGGCATGCCATCTTATAAAAGAGATCCAATAGATCCTATAATAAAAATAAATTAAATTCCCGATTTATATTTCTTAATTAATTTAGGGGATTCCCTCCCTTTTTCATTTTTATGATATTTTCAACTTTAGAGCATATATTAACTCATATTTCCTTTTCGATTGTTTCAATTGTAATTACAATTCATTTGATAACCTTATTGGGCAATGAAATCATAAACCCATATGATTCGTCAGAAAAGGGGATGATAGCTACTTTTTTATGTCTAACAGGATTATTAATCACTCGTTGGATTTATTCGGGCCATTTCCCACTAAGTGATTTATATGAATCATTAATCTTTCTTTCATGGAGTTTCTCCCTTATTCATATAGTCCCTTATTTAAAAATAAGAAAAAATTATTTAACCACAATAACTGCCTCAAGTACTATTTTTACCCAAGGCTTTGCTACTTCGGGTCTTTTAACTGAAATACATAAACCCACAATATTAGTACCCGCTCTACAATC